TAGCATATCCAAATTATAAGAAAGCCTAGAGTCGCCACAATTGCGGAATTTGCCCCCTGCAAATTTTTATTTGTTCGAGTATGCAAATAAATTGCGAAGACGATCCAAGTAATAAAGGCCCAAGTTTCCTTTGGATCCCAACTCCAATATGATCCCCATGCTTCATTAGCCCATACTGCTCCTGAAAGAATACCTATGGTTAAAAAGATAAATCCTAGGCTAATCACACGATAACTCCAAAAATCTAATTGTTGAATCAATTGAGCCTTGTAATAATTCTTAGCATAAAAAATATTGTTTCTTTCATTCTTGTATTGGATTTCACCAAACGAAAATGACTCATTTAATTTTAATAAATTATTACTTTTAGAACTATAAAAAATCTTTCTAAATGTAATGACTAGAAGTGCTACTGATAATAATGATCCACAAAGAAGAGCCGCATAGCTTAATATCATCATACTTACGTGCATTATTAACCACTCCGATTGTAGAGCGGGTACTAATATTGTGGGTTTCTGTATTTCATTTAAAAGACCCGATGTAGCAAAACCTTGGGTAAAAATAGTACTTGAAGCAGTTATTGTGGTTAAATAATTTTTTCTTATTTTGAAATAAGGCACTATATGAATAAGGGAGAAACTCCATGAAAGAAAAATTAATGATTCATATAAATCACTTAGCGGGAAATGTCCCGAATAAATCCAACGGGTGATCAATAATCCTGTTAGACATAAAAAAGTAGCTATCATTCCCTTTTCCGACGAATCATATGTTATGATTTCATTGCCAAATAAGGTTATCAAATGAATTGTAATTACAATTGAAACAATAGAAAAGGAAATATGAGTTAATATATGCTCTAAAGTTGAAAATATCATAAAAATGAAAAAAGGGGGAGGGAATCCCCATATAAATTTAATTAATAAATATAAATAAGGATTTTTATTTATTTTTATTTTATTATAGGATGTATTGGATCTCTTTTAGAAGATGGCATGCCGCTACTCGGACTCGAACCGAGATGCTCTAGCACTGCTTCCTAAGAGCAGCGTGTCTACCGATTTCACCATAGCGGCTTGCTCGAACTCATAATAGCCTATTTATATTTAATCGTCGAGATTGAATAAGTCAATTCACTCAAATAGTAAAGATTCAAGTAGTTTATATTAGTCAAAAATAGAAAAATAGAATTCTTGCAACTAGAGAATTCTCGCGAAAAAAAAAACTTTTTTTCATTTTTTACTTTTATTGTCATTATTTCTGCTTTATCAGATTTCAGAAATTGAAAAAAAAAAAGAAATTTTATCAATGAATCTAAAATATGTCTATTTTGGACTACTCCAAATTGACACTTGTACATAATATCTCAACAATGAAGTTTTTTTATTGATTGGACTGAAAGTTGTAGATATATGATAAATACATTCTATATAGTAAATAAATGAAGAAGTAAGAAAGTTATCCAAAAATTTTTAACATGAAATCAATTAGTTTCAACAATTCATTAATTTTAACTAAAAATCTTATATCTGCCCTTCCCGAGAAAGATAAAAATTTTTCATTATTGTAAAGGTCGATGGGGAAAATAAGACTCCCCACCACCAAAATCTGATTGAAAATATACTAAAAAAATACAATATTTTTTTTCTTTAGATTTCAGAAAATAGAAGAATTTTTCTTTTAGACATCTTATAAGAAAATAATAAGATTAAGAGTCTAGGACTGCCAATTGTTTATTTTATATTATTTAATATACATATATATATTAACAAATATAGATAATTACGGATCCAATTTTTTGAGTCAAATCCATTCTTATTATTCCAATCTTTTAGGACTTAGTTGTTTGTCGTACAAAAAAACTTTTTGAATTCCCGGTAGAAAGAGATTTCCCTAATGACAAAGCTTTTAACGCTGCCCAATATCCTTTCCTTTTCCAAATATTTTTACGAATACGCTTTTTTGATATCGAAGTACGTTTTTTTGGAACTGCCATTTAAAAATGAAGAAGTTACTCATTGTTATAGTTGGATGTGAAAGACATCTATTGTTCAAAACCAATTATTTTTTCTTATTCATTATCTATTTTTATCTATTTTTCTCTAAAAAAGATTCTCTTCATAAAAAAGAAATATAGATATATCTGTGAAAATTTGATCAAAAATGACTCGAAATAACATAAAAAAATTTTGATTCCATACACTATTCGTAAAACCAAAAATTTTTGGTTTGGAACTCTTAATTCTCGTTGTTTATATCTCAAAGTTATATCTTTAGAATCTGCTATGTGATAGAAATCAAACTAATAAAATAAATAAAGAACCTAAAAGACCTTTATTTTCGTCATTCTATTCTATACTTCATTTACATGTAATAAAATACCTCAAAGGATTGTAAACTTTTGCCTAAAAACGTGAGTCTTTTTTTAGTAAAACTTGAGAAAAAATACACCTAAATTCAATTTTAAAATTCGAATGAGACTAGTAAGAAAGATCCG